TCTTTAGTTCTTTACTAGAGCAATTATGATCTGGAAGTCGATCCGGGGCAAGTGTTCGGATCTATTATGACATAGCCACGAGGCGCTCAACGGACCTTTTGAATCTCATAAAACCTTTTTTGTAGCTTTGGATTGCTGCAAAAACGATCTTTTTGTACAACTTGATGGTATGAATTACTCTATTCCAAATCATGCTAGCAGTCATTGCTAAGAAACATCACGGTATATATATTTTTAAAAATTAGAATAATTAATAATTTAGTTGTTAATTTAGATATTTAATTTAGGTTTCTTTATATTAGATTAGTTTTAATTAGTTATTAGTTTTAACTTAAATTAGTTTTAAGACAATTTTAATAAAAATAAAAGAAAGAAGTCTATTTTGTACTCTATCCCTTATTTTATCCTTATGAAATATCAGATGAAATAGAATGCTTAGAAGGGATATAATGAAATTCTTCGATTGGCTCTTTCCACAAAGCAAAGATCTATTTTTTATTTGACTGATGAGGCCAACAAACAATTAATTATAACAATTATAAATTATAAATATATATATATAATATTCTAAATTAGAAACTAAATAATAATAGAATAGATAGAATTAATAATAAACTAAATAAAAAAAGGCGCCTTCTTTTATTCGAAACGCCTCGTGATTTTCAACCAATTATGTGCTTCAATATAATTACCAGGAGTAAGTGCTATAGCCTGTTTCCAATATTCAGCGGCTTGATCAAACCAAGCCTCCGCAATTTCAGAATCTCCCTGGCGAATGGCCTGTTCTCCTCGGTCGGAATAGGTGGATTAATTCCTTCCCTTAGAACCGTACTTGAGAGTTTCCTACCTCATACGGCTCATTAATTCTTTTGGTGTCCCGTTACCATATCTAACGAATAGGATTTTTCATGGATCTATCCCGTTTTTCGGGTTAACCAAAGAGGTTCATTACATGAGTTTTAAACTGAAATGTGGATTCAATTTGGATTAATAATCCGTTTTATTTCGTTTTATCTTTTTTCCCACCTTCAGAAGAAAAAATGCACCTTATCGTTAGAATTTTCTGAAAGGTAACTATCTCGGTTTCGTATAGCAATTCATATAGAATCTTTGAAAAAGACTTTCCTTCCTAAGAAAGAAAAAACTTACTATCTTTGGGATCTGATCCTACACCGCTGCTCAAGACTTTAGTGGATCGACTCTATTACATAAGTGGATTCCTAATTTTTATCTCACATCATGAGATAAATATATCTACCATCATGACATAAATACGCAGTTATTATTGTATCGGCCCCAAACCTCGCAAATTGATCTTTACGGTGCTTCCTCTACCAATTAGATCCTTTTTTATCCATAGAAATAAGTAGCTAGGCATATCTATTTCTTCATATTTCAACTTCTATGAAGTTTCTTTCTTTGCTACAGCTGATAAAAATCGTTGTTTTAAACGATGCATATGTAGAAAGCCTTTTTTATTTTTCTTTTTTTTAACTTCTATAGTGAAGATAGTCGCACGTAATGGCAGATCACGGCCATATTATTAAAAGCTTGTGGTAAGAATGGATTTCGTTCTAGTGCCCGAAAATAATATTCCAAAGCTTTCGTATGTTCTCCATTACTTGTATGGATAAGACCTATATTATAGAGTATATAACTTCGATCATAGGGATCAATTTCTAGTCGCATAGCTTCATAATAATTCTGTAAAGCTTCCGCATAATTTCCTTCGGATTGGGCTGACATCCGTTACGGTCGCCATTCAATTAAAAGAATCTCCGTTACAGAACCGTACGTGAGATTTTCATCTCATACGGCTCCTCCTTTATGTGCATAATGAGAATAATAAAAAAAGATGAAAATATTCTCATTATGGACTGAGCGGGGCTAGTGTTTTTACAAGAAATCTCTAGCCAACCTTCCTGCAAGAGATCTTTTCTTAACATCAAGCGTGTTGGGACTAGATAGAAATGAGAACTCCAACAATTTCTTTGTTTTCAACGCCTCCTAATTTCCAGGAATTAGTCACTTCAACAGCCTTCGATGGTTATATTGGTATCCAAAGTACGAACGAGATGGATGTTTGTTGTCCCAACCATTCTTTTAGTCCCGAGCCCAATAAGGAAAGGGGTAATTTCTAACAAGGGTTTCGTGTTGTTGATTCCTAGGTGTAGTGCTTCTTGCCTTATGCTGTCTATTGGTACTAGTGGAGTAGGATTGCCCCATAATACAGAACCTCTAGGTGTAACCTTTCGCTCAATACTAGAATCTAAAATTGAACCATAGCATCTGAGGTTGCATTAATCGAGGATACACGACAGAAGGAATTGTTCTATTTCCAAACTTCACCTTCAACAAGCGTCGATTTTTTCAAAAATTTTCCCGAATCACGTGTCTTTCTCGTAAGACCGAAAAAAAATGAAATAAAAAAAAAAAAGAATCAAATCACACCATCTCTATAATAGGTAAATGCCTCCTTTTCTCCTGAAGTTGTCGGAAT